TGTCAGGTTGGCTATATGCTGTGTAGTATCAATTATTTCCACGGAAGGTGGTGGGATGATATCTTGAGCAGTTATGCATTTTGGACCTTTGACGCAAATGGATGCGTCTCGAACTCCATACAGATTACTTCTCAATACAATTTCTTTCAAATTCATTAAAATTTCATGTACGGATTCTTCAACACCCACTATCGTTGAATATTCATGCGGTACCTTATCAAATTTTGCACGCGTAATACATGTCCCTTCTATTTCTCCAAGTAAAACTCTTCGCATGGCAATCCCTATGGTATCTGCTTGACCTTTCTTAAGTGGGGACAGAATGAAACGCCCATAATAAAGACGCTTACTGTCTATTCTGGATTCAACACACTTCCACTGTAGTGTTCGAGTGGATCCTGCTACTTCCTCTCGAACCATACTAATATATTATTATTCAGATTGGTAAATTATTTATTTCTCTTGAGACCTGTTCAATTATTATTTTCATACACGCCTTTTTTTAGGGGGTCTACATCCATTGTGTGGCATAGGAGTTACATCACGTACGAAACTTAATAGTATACCACTTCTGCGAATGGCTCGTAGTGCTGCATCTCTTCCGAGACCGGGACCCTTTATCATAACTTCTGCTCGTTGCATACCCTGATCCACGACGGTACGAATAGCATTTAGTGCGGCTGCTTGGGCAGCAAAAGGTGTCCCTCTTCTTGTGCCTTTGAATCCCGAAGTACCCGCGGAGGACCAAGAAACCACCCGACCTCGTACATCCGTAACAGTTACAATGGTATTGTTGAAACTCGCTTGAACATGAATAACTCCTTTTGGTATTCTACGTCCATTTTTACGTGAACCAATACGTCCATTCCTACGTGAACCAATTTTTGGTATAGGTTTTGCCATATTTTATCATCTTATAAATATGAGTCGGAAATATACGGAGATATCCATTTCATGTTTTGACCTTTTATTTATTTTATATTGGCCCTTCATTTAAAAAATTCTTTTTAAGAAAGATTATCCTTGTCTTTGTTTATGCTTCGGATTGGAACAAATCACTATAATTCGTCCGCGCCTACGAATCAGGCGGCATTTTTCACAAATTTTACGAACGGAAGCCCTTATTTTCATATTTATGATTCCCCACTTTTAAATTCTGAATTTACTCCTTGAAATAAAAATATTTAATCATTCGAATCTTTGTTGCGAAGTCTATAAATTATACGTCCTCTGGTTGAATCATAACGACTTACTTCGATTTTGACCCTATCCCCTGGCAGTATGCGTATAAAACTGCGTCGGATCCTACCCGAAACATAACCTAGGATTAGATCCTCGTTATCTAAACGTACCCGGAACATACCATTGGGAAGCGATTCCGTAATTAAACCCTCATGAATCAATTTTTGTTCTTTCATTTCGGGTACCCTCTTCTTGAAGTATCAACTAATGGAGAAGTAGTCATATAACCCATTTTTCTTCTCTTTTTCACGGATAGGAAATTAGAGATCAAATTAAGATAAAAGATTACAGTATATAACACAAAGGTTCTCCCCCAATTTTTTGTAGTCGGGCTTCTCGATCAGTCATTATACCTCGAGAAGTGGAAAGAATTGCAATCCCCATTCCACCTAAAATCCTAGGAATTCGTGAATAGTTAGAATATATTCGTAGGCCGGGTCGGCTGATACGTTTTAAAATAGTTTTATGTGTTCCTTTCCCAGTTCTTGTTCTTTTATGTGGCAAGGTTGAAACCAAGAAATGTTTGTTATTTTCCCGATGTTTTCTAACGTTTTCAAGAAAACCCTCTTTTAGAAGTATTTTCACAATGTTTTCCGTCATCTTAGTAGATGTTATTCGAACTGTTTCCTTTTTATCCATGTCAGCATTTCGTATCGAAGTTATTATCTCGGAAATAGTGTCTCTACCCATGATGAACTATAATTATTGTTGTCCTATAATTTTGATATAATCAACATGTTATGTTTTTTTATGAATTATTAAAAGTATATACTTGAGACGCAATATACTATTTGATTGATCTATTTCGGATACTCTATTATATCATAATTTTATCTACTAGTATTTATAATACCTCAGGGGCTAACGAGACTATTTTAGCGAAATTCAACTGTCTCAATTCTCGAGCAATTGCACCAAAAACTCGAGTTCCCTTTGGATTTCCTTCTTGATCAATGACAACTGCTGCATTGTCATCATATCGTATTATCATACCATTTTCACGTTTGAGTTCTTTACGTGTACGTACAATTACGGCTCTAATTACTTCTGATCTTTCTAGAGGCATATTTGGCACTGCTTCTTTGATTACAGCAACAATAACGTCACCAATATGAGCATATTGTCGATTACTAGCTCCTAAGATCCGAATACACATCAATTCTCGAGCCCCGCTGTTATCTGCTACATTCAAAAGGGTTTGAGGTTGAATCATATCATTATTTTTTCTGCTCTTAAAGAGTGAAAGAAAAAAAGAAATATTATGTGTCCAGAAAAATAAATAAAAATAAAAAAAATCTTTCTTATCGTATTTTTCATACATACACCCTTACCGGGCAATAACAAATTTAGTTCGTATAGGCATTTTGCACGCAGCTATTGAAATAGCTGCTCTGGCTACAGTTTCCGATACTCCACTCATTTCATAAAGTATTCGACCCGGTTTAACAACGGATACCCAATATTCGGGGGATCCCTTACCTGAACCCATACGCGTTTCCGCGGGTCTTAGTGTAACGGGTTTGTCGGGAAATATGCGTATCCATATTTTTCCACCACGACGCGCATATCTTGTCATTGCTCTTCGTCCAGCTTCTATTTGTCTAGCTGTAATCCAAGCGGGTTCAAGTGCCTGAAGAGCATATCTTCCGAAACAAATACGATTGCCTCGAGAAGATATTCCTTTCATTCTTCCTCTATGTTGTTTACGGAATCTGGTTCTTTTGGGGTTATAGTTGATGGTTATTTCTCAATTCCACCTCTACTGCAGAACTGGACGTGAGAGTTTCCTCTCATCCAGCTCCTCGCGAATAAGGTAATACTATTATTGATTATTGATACATATGTATTTTGAAATAATGTTAAACAAAATCATGATATTTTTTGACTAATTTGTTTTACTACATATTTATACTAATTTATTTTATACTAATTCATTTTTATTACATATATATATAATAAATAATAAAATAGTTATTAAAAAAATATATAATAAATCTAGTTAGATGTTTATTTCTTTCTATTTATTTATTTTTTAGATTGTAATGAATCCTTTTTTGTTTATTTTTTTTACCTTTATCAATTTTACTTTTATCAATATCAAATCACGAAAAATTTTGTAATCCAATAAATAATAAATAAAGAAGAGTTTCGCAGGCGAATATTTACTATTTTCTGCTTCATTTGTGGGGATTAACCCATGTTATGATTGCTCAGAATAAATGGGTTTCTGGTTCGTTCCGCCATCCCTCCCGATGAATGATTAGGATTCGTTTTCAATGGAATCTTATGCAGTCACGGGTTCCGTCGTTCCTATAGCTTCTCCATTAATGATTAGGCCTGAACTCTGCAATGGAGCTATTAACTAAATTTTTGTTTTTGAGTCAATCTTCTCAGTTTCTATTAACTCGGGCTCTTTAATTCGTTTTCTTATCCCTATTAATGCTTTATTACATTGCTTTTTATTTTATGAGATGATTCATAGACCATACATATTGGAATCATATTCTATTAGACTATTGATATTTTCCTTCTCTCTTTCTATCATCCTCCCATTTATCCACATCCCCTTATTTTTGATCCACAACCCTTAATTTAATTGAATTTATCGTAATCTGATTTTTTTATGGAAGAAAATCGCAGTTGCTACAACTATATGATCAATACATCATATAGTGACTGCTCCGCGGGATCTCGACAATACGAAGCAATAAGTTGGTTATTAGTTTCTATAGTTATTAGTCCATAGTTCCGTAGTGTAGGGTTCAATTTATTTATTTTATTTTTTTTTAATCCCAACTCTAAAGAAAAAACCAACGAGTCACACACTAAGCATAGCAATTCCACCAAATAAAATGGTCAATCGAATTTTTATTTAATCTTATAGAAATAAAATTAGTATTTATTGTTTATATCATTGTTTATATTGAGCAGAAGGGAAAAAAAAGAAAAGAATGAAAATTTTTCATTTTTTTTGTTCTACCATTGGATGGAATAGAATAGTAAGACGGGTCTATTATAGTTCTGTTTCTGTTATAGTATTATTCTTCGTCTACAAATATCCAAATTTTTATGCCTAATACCCCATAGATAGTTCGAACTGTATAGGAACAATAATCAATTTTAGCGCGAATAGTTTGCAGGGGAACCCTGCCCTCTCTAATCCATTCGACACGTGCAATTTCTTTTCCGTCGAGACGTCCCGCAATTTGTACTTGAATTCCTTTTGTATCTGTTTGCTCAGTCAATTCAATAGCTTTTTTTATCGCTTTTCGAAAAGAAACTCTATTTTTTAATTGTGAAGCTATATATTCTGCAAGAATATTAGGTTGTCCATAAGGTTTTTCGACTTTTGTTATAGCAATGTTGAGTCTTCGATTCACAGAATTTAACTTTTTTTGTACATTCATTTGTAATTCTTCAATTCCTCGTGTTTGGCCCTCTATTAATAAATTATTTGGGAATCCAATATGGATTATGACTTGGATCAAATCAATCCTTTTTTGAATTCCTATACGTGCAATTCCTTCCAAACCATAGGAATTTCTCATATTTTTTTTTACATAATTCTTGATACAATCTCGTATTTTTTCATCTTCCTGTAGACCCGCAGAAAAACTTTTGGGTTGTGCGAACCAAAAGGAATGATGACTTTGGGTTGTACCAAGTCTGAAACCAAGTGGATTTATTTTTTGTCCCATATTTTTCTATTATATTCGATCCATATGTTATTTTTTCTTTTATATGAATCTAAGATCTAGATTCATATAAAAGTTATTTAGATTTATCTTTCAATACAATTGTTATATGACAGGTGGGTCTTTTTATTGCATAAGCACGTCCTCGAGCTCGTGGTCTTAACTTTTTGACAATAACACCCCCATTGACTTCGGCTTTACTAATAAATGAATCGGCTTCGTTCAAACCCATATTATGACTAGCGTTTGCTGCCGCGGAATAAACCAATTTTAAAATGGGATAAGATGCTCGATAAGGCATGAGTTCCAGTATCATAAGTGTTTCCTCATAGGAACGTCCGCGAATCTGATCAATTACTCTTCGGGCTTTGAAAACAGACATATCTATATATTGAGCTAAAGCTTTGACTTCTGTACGCGATCTCTTCCAGAGCTTCTTTATCATAAGGTTGGTTACCCCCACGTCGATGGATGATGTGCAATTAATTATTCTATTATTTTAGAATTCTTTACAATTCTACATTTAAATTGAAAATTTTTATCTATAATCTATATTTATGTGTTATATTTAACACATTATTCCATATATTATCATCTATATATTACATTTATAAAATAAAATAAATAAAATATTACATCTATATTTACATCTATAAAATAAATAATATAAAGTAAATAATAAACAAAATGGAATTAATAAATTAACGTCGAGATTTATTATCGTTTTTCGCGTGTCTGGCAAAGGTTCGAGTAGGTACGAATTCTCCCAATTTATGACCCACCATACGATCTGTTATATAAATAGGTAAATGTTCCTTTCCATTATGAATAGCGATTGTATGGCCAATCATTATGGGTATAATGGTAGATGCTCTAGACCAAGTTACTATTATTTCTTTTTCCTCCTTCATATTAAGTTTTTCGATTTTTGCCAATAAATGATTAGCCACAAAAGGATTTTTTTTTAGTGAACGTGCCATAACCAATAACTCATTTTTTGTAAAAGTATCACAACCAATAAAACAATTCTAAAATTGTATTTTTTCTAAAATTATATTTTCAATGTTCCTATTTACGACGACGAAGAATAAAACTATCACTATATTTTTTCCTTTTCCTACTTCTTCTTCCAAGTGTAGGATAACCCCAAGGGGTCGTGGGTTTTTTTCTACCAATTGGAGCTCTCCCTTCACCGCCCCCATGGGGATGGTCTACAGGGTTCATAACTACTCCTCTTACTATAGGACGCTTACCTAGCCAACACTTAGATCCGGCTCTACCCAAATTTTTTTGGTTCACCCCAACATTACCCACTTGTCCGACTGTTGCTAAGCAGTTTTTGGATATCAAACGGACCTCCCCAGATGGTAATCTTAATGTGGCCGATTTACCCTCTTTTGCAATCAGTTTTGCTACAGCACCTGCTGCTCTAGCTAATTGTCCGCCCTTTCCAAGTGTGATTTCTATGTTATGTATGGCCGTGCCTAAGGGCATATCGGTTGAAGTAGATTTTTCTTTTTTATCAATAAAAACCCCTTCCCAAACTGTACAAGCTTCTTCCAAAGCATACGGCTTTCTAGATGTATATGATGATATCTAGACAGACGGATCTTATATGAATCGTATGATGAAGTACCATATGAGTGGATATATAGGAATCCAAATCTGCCGAATCGCTCATGTTATGATCTTCTACATCCTAGGTCTCCCTGTTCCGTCATCTGGCTTATGTTCTTCATGTAGCATTCAGACCGAATGACTCTATGAAATTACGTCGATACTTCCACATATTACGGGTAACGTAGGAGACATCTCTATTTTTCCCCGGGGGATCCTTATAATTACCACTGCTTAGCTTTCAATTCGCCTCTGACCATCAAATTAAATGTGAATAACCCGTCTTCCTCTCTTTGAAACAAGGGGCGCTTCCGGTTCTGTCCGTGCTTCAAACAATTTTGTCTTCTCCATATTACCATATCTCTAGAGTCAATAATTTTCTATGAAGAACTACTGAACTCAATCACTTGCTGCCGTTACTCAACAGTTTTCTGTTGAGGTCTATCCCGTAGAGGTACTCAAATTGGATCAGTGATCGATTTCTAGGTTTTTTCGTAAACCTAATTGGTTACTTCCAATTACGTAAATCAATAGTTCAAACCGCACTCAAAGGTAGGGCATTTCCCATTGATATAGGAACTTCTGTACCAGAAACAATGGTATCTCCAATTATAGCCCCTCTGGGATGTAAAATATATCTCTTCTCACCATCCCCATAGTGTATGAGACAAATGTATGCATTTCGATTAGGGTCGTATTCTATGGTTACGATTCTACCAGATATGTCTTTTTCATTCCGTCGAAAATCTATTTTACGGTATAGACGCTTATGACCTCCCCCTCTATGCCCTGCGGTAATGATTCCTCTGGCATTACGACCTTTACCACAATGATGCTGTCCATAGATCAAATTATTTCGTGGATTGGATTTCACTTGACTGTCTACGGCTCCGTTGCGTGTGCTCGGGGTAGAAGTTTTGTATAAATGTATCGCCATGTTAATGTTATTAAGTATTTTGCTTTAAGTTCTTTTAAGAGGTGGAATAGAATAACCCGGTTGAAGCGTAATGATCATACGTCTGTAATTGTAATGCATTGTATGTCCCATAATAGATCCCATTCTTCTACTCTTTCCGGGGAGTCGATGACTATTCATAGCTATTACCTTGACACCAAAGAAGAGTTCGACCCAATGCTTTATTTCTGTCCTAGTTGATCCTGATTCGACATTAGAAGTATATTGATTGTTCCCCAATAAACGAATACTTTTTTCTGTAAATACTGCATATTTGATTCCATCCATAAATCCATTTTCTTCCCTATGAGTTCCAGTATCGATAAGAATTCTAGTTCTTATTGTTCATATGTTATGTATGAATATACCATACCAATTCGTTATGTATGGATGATGAGATTCTATTGATACAGAGCCAATTCCAATAGACTTATTGAACGTTCCCATTGGTGTGCATCCAGCAGGAATTGAACCTACGAATTTGCCAATTATGAGTTGGGCGCTTTAACCATTCAGCCATGGATGCTTAACAGGGATCATCGTACATCGTGAATAACCAAATTCCAATTGAAATGAAATCTTTAGGAGGAATCAATGAAACGACATCAATTCAAATCCTGGATCTTCGAATTGAGAGAGATATTGAGAGAGATCAAGAATTCTCACTATTTCTTAGATTCATGGAGAAAATTCGATTCAGTGGGATCTTTCACTCACATTTTTTTCCACCAAGAACGTTTTATGAAACTCTTTGACCCCCGAATTTGGAGTATCCTACTTTCACTCGATTCACAGGGTTCAACAAGCAATCGATATTTCACGATCAAAGGTGTAGTACTGCTTGTAGTAGCGATCCTTATATCTCTTATATCTCGTATTAACAATCGAAAGATGGTCGAAAGAAAAAATCTCTATTTGATGGGGCCTCTTCCTATACCTATGAATTCCATTGGACCTAGAAATGAGACATTGGAAGAATCCTTTTGGTCTTCCAATATCAATAGGTTGATTGTTTCGCTCCTGTATCTTCCAAAAGGGAAAAAGATTTCTGAGAGTTGTTTCATGGATCCACAAGAGAGTACTTGGGTTCTCCCAATAAATAAAATAAATAAAAAGTGTATCATGCCTGAATATAACCGGGGTTCGCGGTGGTGGAGGAACCCGATCGGAAAAAATAGGGATTCTAGTTGTAAAATATCCAATGAAACCGTAGCTGGAATTGGGATCTCATTCAAAGAGAAAGATAGCAAATATATGGAGTTTCTTTTTTTATCCTATATGGATGATCCGATCCGCAAGGACCATGATTGGGAATTGTTTGATCGTCTTTCTCCCAGTAAGAAGCGAAACATAATCAACTTGAATTCGGGACAGCTATTCGAAATCTTAGGGAAACGCTTGATTTGTTATCTCATGTCTGCTTTTCGTGAAAAAAGACCAATCGAAGGGGAGGGTTTCTTTAAACAACAAGGAGCTGAGGCAACTATTCAATCAAATGATATTGAGCATGTTTCCCATCTCTTCTCGAGAAACAAGTGGGGTATTTCTTTGCAAAATTGTGCTCAATTTCATATGTGGCAATTCCGCCAAGATCTCTTCGTTAGCTGGGGGAAGAATCAGCACGAATCGGATTTTTTGAGGAACGTATCGAGAGAGAATTTGATTTGGTTAGACAATGTGTGCTTGGTAAACAAGGATCCGTTTTTTAGCAAGGTACGGAATGTATCGTCAAATATTCAATATGATTCCACAAGATCCATTTTCGTTCAAGTAATGGATTCTGGCCAATTGAAAGGATCTTCAGAATTCCTTTGGAATCCTACAAGATCAATTCGTCCTTTTTTCTCTGACAAATGGTCAGAACTTCATCTGGGTTCGAATCCTACCGAGAGGTCCACTAGAGATCAGAAATTTGTGAAGAAAAAACAAGATGTTTCTTTTTTCCCTTTCAGGCGATCGGAAAATAAAGAAATGGTTGATATATTCAAGATAATTACGTATTTACAAAATACCGTCTCAATTCATCCTATTTTATCAGATCCGGGATGTGATATGGTTCCGAAGGATGAACCAGATATAGACAGTTCCAATAAGATTTCATTCTTGAACAAAAATCCATTTTTGGGTTTATTTCATCTATTCCATGACCGGAACAAAGGGGGATACACGTTACACCACGATTTGGAATCACAAGAGAGATTTCAAGAAATGGCAGATCTATTCACTCTATCAATAACCGAGCCGGATCTGGTGTATCATAGGGGATTCACCTTTTCTATTGATTCCTACGGATTGGATCAAAAAAAATTCTTGAATGGGGCCAGAGATGAATCGAAAAATAAATCTTTATTGGTTCTACCTCCTCTTTTTTATGAAGAGAATGAATCTTTTTATCGAAGGATCATAAAAAAATCGGTACGGATCCACTGCGGGAATGATTTGGAAGATCCAAAACGAAAAATAGTGCTATTTGCTAGCAACAACATAATGGAGGCAGTCAATCAATATAGATTGATCCGAAATCTGATTCAAATCCAATATAGCACCTGTGGGTACATAAGAAATGTATCGAATCGATTCTTTTTAATGAATAGATCCGATCGCAATTTCAAATATGGAATTCAAAGGGATCAAATAGGAAATGATACTCTGAATTATATAACTATAATGAAATATACGATCAACCAACATTTATCGAATTTTAAAAAGAGTCAGAAGAAATGGTTTGATCCTCTTATTTCTCGAACCGAGAGATCCATGAATCGGGATCCTGATGCATATAGATACAAATGGTCCAATAGGAGCAAGAATTTACAGGAACATTTGGAACATTTCGTTTCTGAACAGAAGAACCGTTTTCAAGTAGTGTTTGATCGATTACGTATTAATCAATATTCGATTGATTGGTCCGAGGCTATCGACAAAGAAGATTTGTCTAAGTCACTTCGTTTCTTTTTGTCCAAGTCACTTCTCTTTTTGTCCAAGTCACTTCCTTTTTTCTTTGTGAGTATCGGGAATATCCCCATTCATAAGTCCGAGATCCACATCTATGAATTGAAAGGCCCGAATGATCAACTCCACAATCAGTTATTAGAATCAATAGGTGTTCAAATCGTTCATTTGAATAAATTGAAACCCTTCTTATTGGATGATCATGATACTTCCCAAAGACCGAAATTCTTGATCAATGGAGGAACAATATTACCATTTTTGTTCAATAAGATACCAAAGTGGATGATGGACTCATTCCATACTAGAAATAATCGCAGGAAATCCTTTGATAACGCGGATTCCTATTTCTCAATGATATCCCACGATCGAGACAATTGGCTGAATCCCGTGAAACCATTTCATAGAAGTTCATTGATATCTTCTTTTTATAAAGCAAATCGACTTCGATTCGTGAATAATCCACGTCACTTCTGGTTCTATTGTAACAAAAGATTCCCTTTTTATGTGGAAAAGACCCGTATCAATAATGATGATCTTACATATGGACAACTCCTCAATATCTTGTTCATTCGCAACAAAATATTTTCTTTGTGCGCCGGTAAAAAAAAACATATTTTTTTGGAGAGAAAGACTATTTCACCAATCGAGTTACAGGTATCTGACATATTTATACCTAACGATTTTAGTGGTGACGAAACGTATAACTTGTACAAATCTTTCCATTTTCCAATTAGATTCGATCCATTCGTTCGTAGAGCTATTTACTCGATCGCAGACATTTCTGCAACACCTCTAACAGAGGAACAAATAATCAATTTGGAAAGAACTTATTGTCAGCCTTTTTCAGATATGAATCTATCTGATTCAGAAGGGAAGAACTTGCATCAGTATCTCAGTTTCAATTCAAGCATGGGTTTGATTCCCACTCCATGTTTTGAGAAATATTTACCATCCGGAAAGAGGAAAAAACGGAGTCTTTGTCTAAAGAAATGCGTTGAGAAACGGCAGATGTATAGAACTTTTCAACGAGATAGTGCTTTTTCAAATCTCTCAAAATGGAATCTGTTCCAAACATATATGCCATGGTTCCTTACTTCGACAGGGTGCAAATATCTAAATTTCACCCTTTTAGATATTTTTTCAAACTCATTGCCGACACTAAGTAGCAGTCAAAAATTTGTATCCATTTTTCATGATATTATGCATGGATCAGGTATATCACGGCCAATTTATCAGAAAAAATTGTGGGCGATTCTTCCACAATGGACTCTGATAAGTAAGATTTCGAGTAAGTGTTTACAGAATATTTTTCTGTCCGAAGAAATGATTCATCGAAATAATGAGTCACCCCTTCCATTGATATGGACACATCTGATATCAACAAATGCTCGGGAGTTCCTTTATTCAATCCTTTTCTTTCTTCTTGTTGCTGGATATTTCATGATACCTCTTATCTTTGTTTCCCGAGCCTTTAGTGAGTTACAGACAGAGTTAGAAAAGATCAAATCTTTGATGATTCCATCATACATGATTGAGTTGCGAAAACTTCTGGATAGGTATCCTACATCTGAACTTAATTCTTTCTGGTTAAAGAATCTCTTTCTAGTTGCTCTGGAACAATTAGGAGATTCTCTGGAAGAAATATGGGGTTCTGCTTCTGGCGGCAACATGCTATTGGGCGGTGGTCCCGCTTATGGGGTCAAATCAATGCGTTCTAGTTCTAAGAAGAAATATTTGAATATCAATCTCATCGATATCGTCGATCTCATAAGTATCATACCAAATCCCATCAATCGAATCACTTTTTCGAGAAATACGAGATATCTAAGTCGTACAAGTAAAGAGATCCACTCATTGATAAGAAAAAGAAAAAACGTGAACGGTGATTGGATTGATGATAAAATAGAATCCTGGGTCGCGAACAGTGATTCGATTGATGATGAAGAAAGAGAATTCTTGGTTCAGTTCTCCACCCTAACGACAGAAAAAAGAATTGATAAAATTCTATTGAGTCTGACTCATAGTGATCATTTATCAAAGAATGACTCTGGTTATCAAATGATTGAACAACCAGGATCAATTTACTTACGATACTTAGTTGACATTCATAAAAAGTATCTAATGAATTATGAGTTCAATAGATCCTGTTTAGCAGAAAGACGGATATTCCTTGCTCATTATCAGACAATCACTTATTCACAAACCTCGTGCGGGACTAATAGTTTTCATTTCCCATCTCATGGAAAACCCTTTTCGCTCCGCTTAGCCCTATCCCCTTCTAGGGGTATTTTAGTGATAGGTTCGATAGGAACTGGACGATCATATTTGGTCAAATACCTAGCGACAAACTCCTATGTTCCTTTCATTACGGTATTTTCGAACAAGTTCCTGGATGACAAGCCCAAAGGTTCTATTGATGATATCGATATTGATGATAGTGACGATATCCATATTAGTGATAGTAACGATATCTATATTGATGATAGTGACGATATTGATGATGACCTTGATACAGAACTGCTAACTATGACGAATGAGCTAACTATGTATATGACGCCGAAAATAGACCAATTTGATATCACCCTTCAATTCGAATTCGCAAAAGCAATGTCTCCTTGCATAATATGGATTCCAAACATTCATGATCTGTATGTGAATGAGTCGAATTCTCTATCCCTCGGTCTATTAGTGAATTATCTCTCCAGGGATTGTGAAAGATGTTCCACTAGAAATAGTCTTGTTATTGCTTCGACTCATATTCCCCAAAAAGTGGATCCCGCTTTAATAGCTCCGAATAAATTAAATACATTCATTAAGATACGAAGGCTTCTTATTCCACAACAACGAAAGCACTTTTTCATTCTTTCATATACTAGGGGATTTCACTTGGAAAAGAAAATGTTCCATACTAACGGATTCGGGTCCATAACCGTGGGTTCCAATGCACGAGATCTTGTAGCACTTATCAATGAGGCCCTATCTATTAGTATTACACAGAAGAAATCCATTATAGAAACTAATACAATTAGATCAGCTCTTCATAGACAAACTTGGGATTTGCGATCCCAGGTAAGATCGGTTCAGGATCATGGTATACTTTTCTACCAGATAGGAAGGGCTGTTGCACAAAATGTACTTCTAAGTAATTGCTCCATAGATCCTATATCTATCTATATGAAGAAGAAATCATGTAAGGAAAGGGATTCTTATTTGTACAAATGGTACTTCGAACTTGGAACGAGCATGAAGAAATTAACGATACTTCTTTATCTTTTGAGTTGTTCCGCCGGATCGGTCGCTCAAGATCTTTGGTCTCCACTCGGACCCGATGAAAAAAATGGGATCACTTCTTATGGATTCGTTGAGAATGATTCCGATCTAGTTCATGGCCTATTAGAAGTAGAAGGCGCTCTGGTGGGATCTTCACGGACAGAAAAAGATTGCAGTCAGTTTGATAATAATCGAGTGACATTGTTTCTTCGGTCCGAACCAAGGAATCCGTTAGATATGATGCAAAATGGATCTTGTTCTCTCGTTGATCATAGATTTCTATATGAAAAATACGAATCGGAGTTTGAAGAAGGGGAAGGAGAAGGAGCCGTCAACCCGCAACAGATGGAGGAGGATTTATTAAATCACATAGTTTGGGCTCCTAGAATATGGCGCCCCTGTGGCAATCTATTTGATTGTATCGAAAGGCCCAATTCATTAGGATTTCCCCATTTAGCCAGGTCATTTCGGGGCAAGCGGATCATTTATCATAAAGAGGATGAGCTTCAAGAGAATGATTCGGAGTTCTTGCAGAGTGGAACCATGCAGTACCAGACACGAGATAGATCTTCCAAAGAACAAGGCTTTTTTCGAATAAGCCAATTCATTTGGGACCCTGCGGATCCATTCTTTTTCCTATTCAAAGATCAGCCCTTTATCTCTGTGTTTTCACGTCGAGAATTCTTTGCAGATGAAGAGATGTCAAAGGGGCTTATTACTTCCCAAACAAATCCTCCCACATCTATATATAAACGCTGGTTCATCAAGAATACGCAAGAAAAGCACTTCGAATTGTTGATTCATCGCCAAAGATGGCTTAGAACCAATAGTTCATTATATAATGGGTCTTTCCGTTCTAATACTCTATCCGAGAGTTATCAATATTTATCAAACCTGTTCCTATCTAACGGAACGCTATTGGATCAAATGACAAAGACATTGTTGAGAAAGAAATGGCTTTTCCCGGATGAAATGAAACATTTGATTCATGTAACAGGAGAAAGATTTCCCATTCCTTAGCCGTAAAGATATGTGGCCATGAAAAAGAGGGATTAAGTGGAACAGAATTGACTGGGTGGTAGAGTCGCGGAAACACTTGTTTATTCCATATTTTGGACCTTAGCTCCATGGAACAATATGCTACTGCTGAAACAGGGAAGAATTGAAATCTTAGATCAAAACACTATGTATGGATGATATGAACTGCCTAAACGAGAATTCTTGAACGGCGAACAACCAGAGCCTATTACTCACTACATCAAACAATTT